CACAAAGGTTTTTTATCTGATATGCGTTGTACACTTTTCTATTCCTATTCGTAAGAACCCGTTTTGGAATTCAATAGTCAATTAGATGAAAATGTAAAGGAACCGTAACTGTGTAGTCCTATTCCTAATAGATTGACTCCAAAATAGCATATCCAAATTATAAGAAATCCAATAGACGCTACAATTGCCGAATTTGTACCCTTCCATTTTCTATTTGTTCGAGTATGTAAATAAATCGCGAATACGATCCAAGTAATAAAAGCCCAAGTTTCTTTTGGGTCCCAACTCCAATAGGATCCCCATGCCTCGTTAGCCCATACTGCTCCAGAAAGAATTCCTATGGTTAAAAAGATAAATCCTAGACTAATAACTCGATAACTCCAATAATCCAATTGTTGAATCAATTGTGACCTGTAATAATTTTTTGGAGAAAAAAAAGAAGTATTTTGTAAAACATTTCTTTTTTCATTCATGTATTCCATTTCACCAAAGAAAAATGACTGATTTAAATTTACTACACGATTACTCGTAGCAAAAAACTTTCTCTTTTTTCGAACTGTAATGACTAGAAGTGATACTGATAATAATGATCCACATAAAAGGGCCGCATAGCCTAATATCATCATACTTACGTGCATTATTAGCCACTCGGATTGAAGGGCGGGTACTAATATTGTGGATTTGTGTACTTCAGTTACAAGACCTGAAGTAGCAAAGCACTGCGTAAAAATAGCACTCGGGCCAATTATTGTGCTTAGAAGATTTTGATTTTTTTTGAAATATGGAACTAGAGGAATAAGGGAAAAACTCCATGAAAGAAAGATTAACGATTCATATAAATCGCTTAGTGGAAAATGTCCCGAATAAATCCAACGAGTAATTAATAATCCTGTTATACAGAAAAAAGTCATTATCATGCCCTTTTCGGATGAATCATATAGTTTTACCATTTCATCGACTAAAAAGCTTATCAAATGAATTGTAATTCGAATTGAAACGATCGAAAAAGAAATATGAGTTAATAAATGCTCTAAGATTGAAAATATCATAAAAATAAAAATAAAATAAAAAAAGAGTCCCTTAATTAGAAAATCGAAATTGGGAATTGAATTCATTATAGGATCTATTTACTTTTTTTAGGAGATGATATGCCGCCACTCGGACTCGAACCGAGATGCTCTAGCACTGCTTCCTAAGAGCAGCGTGTCTACCAATTTCACCATAGCGGCTTGACTTAAACTCATAATAGACTATGAAAAAGCAATCGTCTAGATTTAAGAATTCAATTGGGTGTAATATTTTTTCAGAAAGATTCAAATTGATGAATAAAAATTCGTTCAAATAGGTATTTGAAGGTTCATTATTTTAGTTTAGAGTCTTAGTTTTTTTGTGTATTTTATACTCTCCTTGACTTGCACTCTTGTAAAACAAGATCGCCCTACTATGAATTAAGGGATAGAACCCACCCCCCCAAAAAACATTTTTTTTTAATGAACTCTTTTTCATTTATTGGAGTTCAAAAAGTAAAACCCAAAAATCAATTTGATCATTGACACATATTTTTCCAGAATCCCTTCACTAAGTACTTTTGCCTGGATTGATGGCGAGAGATATATGGGGATCCGTATAGCAATTCAGAGAAAATCCAAAAATAAGAAAGTTGTACAAAAAGGTTTAGAATTTTAATCAATTAGTTTCAATGATTGTAGTAACGAAAGATTTTCGATCCGCCCTTCTATTCTATAGAAAAAAGCGGATCTATAAAAAAAGAAAGTTCTATTATTAGAACAAATGGGTTGATGGGAAAAAGACTACCCCCAACTTGGAAATCAGAAAATAGACTAAAAACAAGATGGAGTATCTTGTGTTTTTTTGAATTCGCGAAGGTAAAGAGAACAGTTCTTCTTATCTATATTCTAAGAGTGGAACGAATTCCATTTCCTATTGATTAACTCAGCAGGGAATGGAAATCGGGAATTTTTTTTCGAAATCAAATGAGTCCATTTTTCAGTCAGGCCGATTCCGATTATTCCAACGTGTTATGTTTTATTTGTTTTTTGACTTCTTTGTCGCACAAAAAAACTTTTTGAATTCCCAGTAGAAAGAGATTTCCCTAAGGAAAACGCTTTTAACGCTGCCCTATACCCCTTCCCTTTCCAAAAATTTTTACGAATACGCTTTTTTGATGCAGAAGTACGTTTTTTTGGAACTGCCATTTAAATACTCATTGGTCTAGCTGGATGTGAAAGACATCTATTGAAAAAAAAAATTTTCTTTTCTAATTCATTATGTATTTCTTTTCTAGAGAATCTTTTTTTTTTTTTTCTAAAAATTCTAAAGAATAGATAATATGGGTGAAAGGGATGGAAAAATCGCCTAAAATAGCACTCGAAAAGAATATTCTTCTTTTCGAACTTGTCAAACTTGGGAAAAATGGGCCTAATTTGACTCGAATTTTCGAATTCGAAGGAGACTCGTAATTAATCTCTTCTTTCATATG